TCTAATTTTCCATCTCCAAGGAAAAACACTCCGATCTCCTATCAGAAAAATTCCTAATTCTCCTTTTGGTGCTTCGACTCTTACATAAAGTTCTTGCTTGGACAATTCAAAAGTAGGAGAAGGTTTTTTACTAATAAATCGATATTCAAAATCATTCCATTCAGGGTCTTTTATTCTATCAAAGCGGCGGCTTTCTAAATTCTCATAGGGTCCCCCTGGAATTCCTTCCAGAGCCTGCTGGATAATTTTTATAGATTCTGTCATTTCGCCAATTCGTACTAAATACCGAGCTAATGAATCCCCCTCTTTTTGCCATTGAATCTCCCAATCAAATTCCTCGTAACACTCATAACGATCAACTTTACGAAGATCCCATTGTATTCCGGAAGCTCGTAGCGTTGGTCCCGATAAACCCCAGTTTAGTGCCTCTTCTCCGCCAATAATGCCTACGCCCTCAACCCGTTCTAAAAAAATAGGATTCCGTGTAATAAGCTTTTGATATTCAGCAACCCCGGTTAAAAAATAATCGCAAAAATCCAAACATTTATCTATCCAGCCATGAGGTAGATCAGCAGCGACTCCTCCGATACGAAAAAAATTATGCATCATGCGCATGCCGGTAGCCGCTTCAAATAGGTCATATATCAATTCTCGTTCTCGAAAAATATAGAAGAAAGGAGTCTGCGCCCCAATATCTGCCATAAAAGGACCAAGCCATAACAAATGGGAAGCGATACGACTCAACTCCAACATAATAGCTCTGATATAGCTAGCCCTTTTAGGTACTTGAATATTCCCTAGCTGTTCGGGCCCGTTTACGGTTATTGCTTCTGTGAACATAGTAGCTAAATAATCCCAACGTGTTACATAAGGCAAATATTGTATAATTGTTCGATTTTCCGCAATTTTCTCCATCCCTCTATGTAAATAACCCAATACTGGTTCACAGTTAATAACATCTTCACCATCGAGAGTAACGATCAGTCGAAGAACACCATGCATTGATGGGTGGTGAGGGCCCATATTGACTATCATGAGGTCTTTTCTTGTAGTTGGTGGAATCATAAGTTTTTCTCGAGTCATTCTTCCATGCATTGCTGAAAGTAAAAAGAAAGAAGTTCATCAAAATTTAAACGACTAAGCTCAAACGGTCTCACGCTTCAAATTAACGAGTTTTTATCTCTCGAATATCCAACTCCCCAATTAATTCTTTATAGCGCCCCCTATTTATTTTTGACAAATAGGCCAGCAGTCGTTGACGTTTTCCCAAAATTTTTCGCAAACCTCGCTGAGATGAAAAGTCTTTTTTGTGCAATTCCAAATGTGAAGTGAGTTTCCTTATTTTAGTGGTGAAACTGAATACTTGAAATTCAACAGACCCCCTGGTTTCTTTGTTTTCTTTTTGAGAAATAACCGAAATCGATGAATTTTTGACCATAAAAAAATGCCCCTTGCCCTTTTTACAGATATGGATTTTACCGATCAGTAATAATAATGCCATTAATTTGAATGTGGTATATACAAGAATCTAATCAAAATTTCTTTATGAACTCCTAATTTCCTGAATTCAAATCAATCAATTCAATTTGGAATTGGTTTTCTATAGGAATAGAAAAGGTTGGTACATTTTTGGATCGAAGAATTTAGACCTAAAATAAAGAAGGTTCCGTTGATTCATTTCGAGATCGAATTCAGACATTATTCATTTGATATTGGATACTAGAATGAAATGTGAGATAAGACATCTGATCTGTGTATTTGTTTGCTTTCATATACCCTATTATATATATAGGGTATAGGATATACAGAAAAGTGTATTATCAAAAAATTTTCAATCGTGGATACATCTGTATCCTTAACATACCGAAACGGCTGCCATTATTGGTATCAAACCAATAACGATTCATACAAGCTAAATCTTCTAATCGATAATTAGGCCAAAGAAAGAGCTTTAATTTCATTAATTGATTTTGATCTCTATCAAGATGGTTATTGTCATGTAAAACTTGGCTGCTGTTTTTTACGTTCCAAAATACCGGATTTGGATCTATATAATTTCTCTTTTTTGAATTGAAACAAATTAGAATTCTCAATTTTCTACGACGTCTAAAGGATAAAATATTTTCGGGAACAAGTAAATCAAAATTCTTGTTAGAAGCATGTCCTTGCTCTTGGTATTTTTGATGCTTATTCTTATGAACCAACGAAATACCCACGGTTTGATACATAATAAATTGCCCATCTTTTTGTTCAGACAGACGAATGGGTTCTAGAATCAATACTCCCTTCTTCATAAATTCTGAAAGAGTTAAATTATTATTAATCATCATTATATCCAAACTCATTTGTTTCTTTTGAATCGAGGATATAGTAATTTTTGGTGAATCTATCAGTTTACGCAGGAGACAATATACATTGATATTATTGATCATTTTTTCATTCAAAGTCTCATCCCAGCGCAATTGAAAAAGCAAATAACGTTTCATGAACAAACGGAGTTCTGCTTTCGTGTATTGTTTTTTATTTTTCCTTTTTTTCATGTTCGATCTTGCATAATTTTCTTCAATATCTTTTTGGGGTGAGAGAACGGATCTCCGCTCTCCTCGACTTGTCGGTTCTTTTTCTTCTTGATTTCGATGCTTTTTATTTGATGCTATCAAAAAATGGCCCTTTTCATTGATCTTTTTATTTGCACTTCTATTTAAATTTAAAAGAAGTAATTTGCTTGGTATAAACCAAGGTTTCATTTTATATGTCTTATAAATTAACAAAAATTCTGGGAAGAACCAAAGTTCCAGATTGGATATGGGATGCTTTAGCATTTTTTCATTCATTCCCATCCAATCGTAAAACCCCTTGTGAGAGTTTGGTAAATTGATTTCTGGGATCTTAAGATCAAAAAAATCTTTTTTAGAAATTATTTGAGAATTTTTAGTACGAATTTGAGTATTTTGATTCCTATTGGTATCGATTATAATCCAGGCCTCAATATCGACTTTTTGTATAAGATCAAATTGCAAAATTTTCCAATCAAAATATTTTCTATCGGCCGGTTTTTCCATATGGATCTTTCCTAGATCATTTTTAATAGGGATGTTCCTCAGCATATCCAAAAAGTTTTTTTTAGGCGTGTTATAATAAATTTCTTGGTTCGTATTTCCTTGAAGGGGAGATCCATAAAAAAAGCATTCCGTTTTCTTTTCATAATGAATAAATTTATATGATAAAAGATCAGATCGATAGTATTTTAGAAAATTATCTTTTTGATTAGATAATGAATATACTTCAAATTTTTTTTGTTTTTTGGAATTCATTAATGGGTTTTTTTCATATGAATGCCGTTTGCTAAAATTTGCCTTTTTAGCTATACGATGCTGACGAAATGTATTTCGCCATTTTTCTGGTATTAATCTAGACCATCCAATCTTAGATAAATGGTATTGATAATGTCCTCTTAACCAGCTTTTCCATGGATTCATTTCATAACTCGGAAGTTTGTTATCTGCTGATTTCGAATCAAGCATTCCTTGTGTTTCAAAAGAATCCTTTATTTTAGCCTTAAGGAAAAAGGGGATTCGTTGATATTGAACAACAAATCTTAACGAGTTAATAACTTGGATTTTTCCTAATTTATAAAATACATATGGTTGTGGTACGTAGGATAAGTCATAAAAAATATGTGAATTTGCTTTAATATTACTAATATTCTCAAGTTCCTTTCTTAGAATTATACTCGAAATAGACGGAATTGTAGTTTTCTTTTTTTTATTAATTCTTTCCTGTTTTCTTTCATTATTGTAAATGGATTTATCAATAATTTTTTTTGTTAATTTAAGAAAAAGTTTTGTATTTATTCTGGCAATATTAATGATATATAAAAATATATCCGTGTATATTTTTTCAATGAAAAATTTTACAAAAGGGGATAATTTACAGATTAATCGAGCATTTCTTCTTTTTAACATTTTGAACATTTGCTGTTTTTCTAATTTTTTAGCATTATAACTTGTAGGACTAAGATTATTTATTCTTGGAGTTACTTTTTTTTTCTCTTTTGTGATTCTTTCTATTTGATTTCGAATTGTACTTGTTCTATCAGCCAGATCCTTCATTTTTTTTTCTGTCAACGAAGAGTTTGTCCAACTCGGAGATGCAATTTGAATTTGACTAAATGATTCGTGAATCATTTGATTGTTTATTATGGAATCTTTTTCTTCTTTAATTTCGCTTGATTTATCGACTCCGACTTCTCTTAATCTAAATAATAGAATTGGATTTACTTTTGAAAGTTCTTTTATTATTCTTTTTCTAAAAAAAACACTTTGGATAACCCATTTTTTTGTTTCTTTTGAAACTTTTCGAAGTAATTTTGTTTTTACTTTGAAAACTGTTAGAACTCGAAAATACTTCTTTTTTAATTTTCCAATTTTTTTTGCGAATTCCTTTAAAATGGGTTTAAAAAAGGAAGGTTTTTTTCGGGGTGAACAAAAGGGGAGTTCTGTTTCCATTCCCCAAACTGTTAAAAAACAAGAATCACCTTTTTCTTTTGTCTTTTTCATTAGATCTTTCTGAGAGGATCGTAGTTTCGATTTGTGCCAAGGTTTCAGACAGAAAGGAAATACGATTTTTATTTGAATACCTTCTGTCAACCAATTTTTTGGAAATTCGGTTTCGGATAATGGAATACCATTATAGGTGCATTTAATATAGATCTCTTTATTCCATTCTTGGAAATCCTCAGACCATTCAGGACGTTGCAATAGGAATATACGTCCAACATTTTTGGCAATTATCAATGAAGGGAATAGAATATATTTTCTAAAAATAGATTGAGTTAGTAACACGCAACCTCTTATTCCTTGCGCAAATGGAATACGATTCCAATCCTCTGCGACTTTTATTCGTGCTTTTTCCTTTCTTTTATTGGTTTCTTGTTTTTCTTCTCTTTTTGTTTGTTCTTTTGTATACTCTACAATTTTGAATGCTTCCCCTTTATCCAA